TTGAGTCGCGAAGGGGCCGCTTGCTTAAAAAATTTTTATTATAATAAATAATAATAAAAAATAGATATATAATTATATAATTATATCTATAAACTAAGAAAATCCGTTTTTTTTAATCCAATTGTTGAAGAGGAAGAAGCAGATAGAGCAAAGGCCTCCCCTTTCCGTCCGCTCTTCCCGAAGTGAGCGAATTGCATGTAGAGATCCGTAGGGGCTTATAGTTTAATTGGTTGAAACGTACCGCTCATAACGGTTATATTGTAGGTTCGAGCCCTACTAAGCCTACCACCCCCTTCTCTGCACCCGATACAAGGCAGTCGAAGTCCTCGCCACCCTGCAGATCTCAATCTAGCGACGGCACCTGGAACCACACAGCTTCCGCTGCCCTTCGGGCACGCCCCCTACGCTTACCACTCACCTACGCTCTTGCGGCATGCCCCCTTCGGACAATACGGCTTTCGTAAGTAATACGCGAAGCAGCTGAGCGATAGCTCTCTTCGATCGCTATATTCTTGCGATAGCGAAGGCGTGGTTCATCCTCTAAGAGAGAGTAGATGCGAAGATTCGGATCGAAGATCTTCGCTTGGGCCGTCTCGCGAAGATCGGCACTCGAAGGCTTGAGGAGCAGCCCGCTAAAGGGGAAGCCGTGGAGACGGCGGACTCGCCAGTCAGGCACACCGTGAGGCTGACTACAGCAGACCGGGGGGTTACAATTCCAGTTTTCCTGTTTTGTTTCAATTTCCGGGAATGAATGTAGGAAGTGCAGACGGGTGTGAACATTCAACCAAAGGCATCTTGGGTAGCTAAGCATTGTGGCCATCACAGTTCAAGCTACATATGGCTGGCGTACAACCTACGGCCAAAAGAAAAACAACAAAAAAGGATGCCGTACCTTTAGTCTAAGATTAGACAAAGAGCAAGGGGGCTATGAAGCACTGCCGGGTAGACCATGGCTCCAACCGGGGTGGTTCATGACTGGGCTAATAAAAAGCAGTCTCAAGCAGGGAAACGCGGGATGGAAGGCGGAAAAGACTTGGCTTTGTTTCACAGAAAAAGGACTAAGGAAATTTCGTTTCCGTAGTGGCGATGCGTTGACCTGGTTGAAAAATATATATAATATAAGGGCGATTCTGCTAGCCAAATCACACTAATGCGATTCATTCGCCCGGAGCAATTCAAACTCTTAGTAAGACTAGGCGGGCGACTCATTCTATTCTCTGGGTAGGTGAAGCGTCTAGCTTAGGGGGGCGCGTCGAATCGCTGAAAGGCCTTGGTGATTCTCCAATTTGGTAATCTGAAGATAGAAAACCAAAATGATTCCAAACTTAACTTCAATAGTCTCGTATCCACGCTGCCCCGACTCCAAACTCGATGTTTGTTAACTAAGCACAAACTCTTTCTTATCAAACAAACTCCTTTTTCGTTCCCTTGTACAGCCCTTACCAGGCTGTTTTAATTATGTGTTCTTTGCAGTGTATAGGAATGAGTTAAGCCAATGCATATAAATAGACAGGCCGGGCTCATCCTTTTATGTTGAGGTCGGTGCAAGTCTGTCTATGATTAAGAGTATAGGTGGTGTTGAAGCTGGCTTATTCATGCTAGTCATCTTAGAGCTATGAGTCAGAACAATGTTCACCAACTCTTTTATAGTAATCTTGTTCATATATCGAAAAGCTTTTGAATATGAGTTTTTAATTGTTATATTAAAGTGTTTTGTTGTTTCCTCCCCAAGGCAGCATTGCCGAGCGGGCGATCCCTGTCTTGTTTATCCAGCTAGCTTTCTCCGTGGTACTCCAATTCTATTTGTGAGAGCTCGGCTACTTTTTGGACCTTAATTCTAAAAAAAAATGCCTACCTATAGAGCGCTGAGTTGAAGAGGGAACAAGTCCCAAGATGATAAGTGGGGAAAAAGTAAAAAAAAATCTCTTCAAACCTGAGCTTTTCGGTTCGCCCCCCCTATGTGGTCGGTCTTCTTACCAGTCTGCCTCCTTTCTCTTGATGGAATATAAAAAAGCCCGAGCTACTCATGCCAAGCAGCTAACTTCGAGACAACTAAGGGCAAACTTCGAGCTAGAACTAATGGATTAGCATTAATAGTAAGTTACCAGGGGGGTTTCTTTCCTATGCTTGCTGGCTAAACAGAGCTGCCTTCCACACATTCACTGAAACCGGAGTATGCTACTCGCCTTAGGCAAAACCCAGAGTCTCTTGCTTTATTAACCCCATTCTCCTATCTTAAATAAGGCCTGAACGGGGGCATAAAAGCCTTGGAACGGAAGCCGCACCCGATTCGACTCACCATTATTAGGACCTCCTTGTCTGCCCATTACCCCACTTCCTTAATCCAAATAGACATAGGAGAAGCTGAGCTAACTAACCTAAGTACGTAGCTAAAGTTCTCAAACAAGAGTTACATTACCCTTATTCCTATTGAAGGAAAAGCCCCTTACAGGGAGTTCGGGTTAGCCCACTTGCCCCAGCACACTCTCAACTTGTAGATGCGAAAATCCCCCCTTCCCACAACAGAACAGAAAAACCAACAGAACACGAACACCAGCACGTATGAAAGCAGACCTAAGGAGCGGGCAACTATCCAATCTTCACTCAAATGGACTTATTTCCCTTCGTTAACTACTTCAAACGGTGTAGCTACCTCGGCTCCATGTTGGGACAAAGAGCAATAACCGTGCTTATCCTTCTAATAAAGAAACAAAAACTTGCCTAAGAAACCGATTCACTCATTACTCCTACTACTAGTATAGAAGAAGATCTATTAACGCGCATGGCTACCTATATAACAGGGGGCCTCTGACCTCTGTCTCACAACCGAAAATAGAACCTGTAGCTTCATGCCCCGACCTGAACTGAACTACTACTGGCTTAGCTGCCTAGCTACTAATAACTTGGAACCCGACATGCTAATATAGTAGAAAGAGTATAAGTAGGATTCCACTTAAGTAGGATTACACTTAGGGCACACTTATTAGCTACAGTTCCCATCTGTCTTGTAAAGAACTAGAACTCGAGCTGCCCGCAGTTACGGGACCGGACGTAGCAACTACAGTTACTCTTGCTCCGGAGCTTACCAATCCTTGCTTCAGCGGATTAAGGTAACCTTAGCTACTTACTTGTATTAGAGTAGGACAAGGACTTTACTCTATTACCTCCTATTTCATATCATACTTGGGAACTACTATCTGAATAGACGCCTTGGGTCAACTCCTAGCCCGAAACCCTCCTAACTCCTTACTGAGATTGAGGGGGGGTAAGGTGGGTTACTTGCTGGACGATAAGTACGGTAGCGAAGCCTAAGATTAGATGACTGATTAGATTACTAGTTTGGTTAACTCAGGCTCTACGACTAAATCTCAGATCTGAAAGAATATAACTCAACAGAAAGCTGCCTTTACTTGGCTTCAAGTACCATAAGAGAAGGAAGAATAGATGGAAGCTAGAGAGTAGCTGCCTAGATACAAACTAAAAAGCCTGGATTTGGCTAAAAGAACCCATTAGTTGCATTCTACTATTAGTACCTATTATTCTTATTCTAAAGTACCATAACGGCTCCTTTTCCCGACAACAGAGCGGAGATCTTACTTTCTCAAGTAATACGTCTTTGGCTCAGACAACAGTGTTACCCTATACTTATTATTACTTACTAGCGCACTTCACTTCAACTCATACTACTTTACTTACAGCTTAGTCTCAAATAAAAGATACTTGCTTTTAAACGAAAGGTGCGTAGCTGCGCACGGAAAGGGGTCCAGAAAGCACAGTAACAGCTATGAGATAGGCGCCTTCTCACCTAATACCCGATACCAATACTAAGGATTGAAAGTAGCTAAATCCGCTATAGGGCAGAACTCCAGATCTACGAATAGAAGCGGGCAAGCACCTTTAACAAGCAAGTAGCTAGCTTCCAACTTACTTAACAGCAAGGAATTCCAAAGCTGCTTAACTAAAAGGTCAATCAAAACGAGGGTCCGGAGGAGAATCATAAAAGCGGGAGTTGAGTATGAAGACGCTTCGAATGAGCCCGCATTCCAGATAGAAATTCCCGACCTATTGTTTTTCTGGAAAGACGTCCCCCGCGCTGGAGAGCACGGTCGTTAACTGCCTCCCCGCTTCCCCCGTGCTTGTACTTGCAACAGCGAAGAAAGCAGACCCATTAAGTGACTCCTGAAGACTAAAAGAATGGATTGATGGTTGAACTTGACTCGAACACGTGTTTACCATTTCGTAATCGTTGATAAACCCGGTTGAAGAATCGCATTCTGCAGTTGACTAAAAATGTGGAATCGGTTATGATAGCCTTTCTATTTATGCGGGTTGATGGATAAGCCCTTTCCCCTAATTAGTAAGTCCGCGGGGAGATAATTCCACATTTGGAAGTGAGGGAAGGGTTGAATGCGTTATATCATGCTCTTCATCCCTTTGATCGAAAGCCAATTCTTGCCGTCCTACACCCCCAGTCATTAACCAGGTCTGCATCAAGATAGATTCGGTTTTCTCTCTTTCAAAACCTTTGGCGGTACTAATCGTCACCTCACTCTTTCTTCTTTTTTTCGGTATGCGGTATGCCGCTCCACAAGCAAGGAGCATCCAGCCTAGATTTATCTGTCTTGATGGATTTCCTGGATTGCCTGGAACTGAGAAAGACTATAAAAAAGCCCTCATAAAGTGCCTTTTTTCTACCGCTGCGCCTTACTCTTTGCATTCAAATCTGTAGCTGGACGATTAGATGGATGCAAAAGGGCGACGTCGAGGCATGTGCGAGAAGCTCTATTTCAAAGCTTAGGCGGTCAACCCTCGAAAGGAGGAAGTCTAGGAAGCCACTCACGGCTCTTAGCATGCTGTTTTCTTACTCGACTCGATAGTGGTGGGAATGCAAAGACATCCTAAACCAGCTTCCCGGTAGACCCTATTTCCATTTCGTCGAGAAAGAACTATTCTATGACAGCTCAAGTGAAGAAGGTGTAGGAGCAGAAGTAGCTCGATCATAGGCCTCAAGTGGTTATAGATCGGAACAATTAGGGCTTTCCCCTTCGGAGTTAGATACTACTTACTTAGGCGATTAACCAGATGCAGCTCACGCAGATCTTGCTGTGCGTATGAAAGCTCAAATTGATGGAGGTCTCAACTTAACTGCTGATGGAACCCTCGGAACCCCTCCGTTTTTATGTGGTATAGTCCCCCGAAACCGTGGAGTTTTCTATCTAGGCTAACTGCCCTTGGAAGCATCTTCCAAAGGTTATTCCAACATGAATGAGATTAATCAGAAGGAAAGTATTAAAATATTTGACTACGTTCATCTACTGTTGGCGCCGGTGTCATAGCACGACCTACCGGGAAGCTGACTCACGCTTTCATGCTAGTAAGGGTTTTTCTTCTTTAATTTCCAACACGTTCGGAGTCTTTCAGATGGGAGTCGAAGAATCGTGCAAAAGGCGTCAAGGAAGGTTAGATTCCATTGAAAGGTCGGTAATCGAGGCCTAGACCTCTCGCAGGTGAGCCAGCCCCTGTACCAACATCTATATCAGCACCCATAGAAAAAGAGGAAGCCGCAGCGGCATATGAGACAAGTGGTAGGCTTAGATCATCAGATGCAAGTTCATCTCGATTGGAAACTAGAGCACATAATCAAACTTAGCTATGCTATGTATTTTCAATCTCTCCCGAATACCAAGTTGGTCTCTTCTCCCTCCGAATTCCTACTCCCTATTTGGATATGATGAACAGCTGGTTGAGCGAGTAGACTACTTTGCTTTGAAACCTTACGTTCCGGCTAGAACATTCGCTCACTTTAATTAAAAAAAGTCTCAAGCTAGTATATTGGCCCCCCGGAAAAGCTACTGACAATTAGGACCCGTTTTTCGAGTGAAACTGCCCTTAATGGCTGAATGGTTAAAGCACCCAACTCATAATTGGTGCATCCAGCAGTAGGAATTGAACCCACGAATTCTAGGTTCCCGTCCGTTTGTTTTGATTGAACCGTGTTTCCACTCCTACATTGGAACAGTTGGAACATAAGACCAAACGCCAGATTCTACCACTGCAGAGCCCAATGAAAGCCCTACACCAAGTATCTCGCTTTGATTCAACTCGCAATGTACGTTCACTTGATCGACCAGAAGAGAAGGTGTGCTCGGGACCCGGCCCGGAGGTGCTAGTAGCAAACCGTGATGACAAACGAGGACATGCCAAAAGAAGACATAAAGTAGAGTCGCCAAGCCAAGAGCAATTCACTTGCTGCAATCAGAAGCTGGCTATATCTTCACCCGCCTCGGCCAAATATACGAAGAATAACCGCCGAAAACGACCCAAAAGGTATCTTTACCGAAGCCCCGAAAGCAAGTTTCTCTTTAAAAAAAAAGGTACATCCATATCCATAAACTTTATTATGTAATTCAGAAAGAGCTTTCCCTCTCCAATCATGATTGTGACTCTCTCATCACTGAAATTACTTCTGAGGAATCTATGTCTTTGAAAAGGGTTTTAGGATATTTTGATATGATGGTCTTGCTGCTGCTGAAGGCCTTCTTGCCCTATCATCCTAAGTGTGAACCTCACTCATCTGCGGATGATCTAATGGTGTTCCAAGCAGGCGATCTTCAAGCCCAAGCTTTGAAGTTTTAAGAATAAGAATGTTTTGCTCTGACTTAGATGGGCTTGACTTAGGCACCCTTCCTTTTCTACTCCGAAAGCAATCAGCAGCCGGGTAACCAGGAAAAGTCCTTGCCTTGCCACTACGAAGGAGGGTGGATCACGAGATTGAACTCATTACTGGAACAAAAACCCCATTCCTCTCGTTGCAGATCTATTCGACCAACCGAGCAATGCAAAATTTTTCACTAAACTTGATTGGAGGTCGGGGTATCATCAAGTTAGAATTGCTGAGGGAGACGAACCAAAGACAACCTGTGTTACTCGGTATGGGGCTTTTGAATTTCTTTTATGCCTTTTGTACCTTGATGAATCAGGTATTTCATGAATATCTCGAGAAGTTCGTGGTGATGTATCTGGACGACATTGTGCTTTCTAATTCATCTTTGGAAGAACATGTGGAACACCTTCGACTGGTCTTCAACAAATTGCGCGAGAACCCACTCTACTTGAACTCTACTTGAAGAGAGAAAAATGTGCCTTTGCCCAACAACGCATCAAGTTCTGGGGCCATATCATTGAGCATGGCCACATTCGGATGGATTTGGGGAAGGTGAAGGCGACCCGGAAGACCCCCAATAATGTGACGGAATTTAGGTCCTTTCTGGGACTAGCTAACTACTATCGTCGCTTTTTGAAGGACTACTCACGAAGGGCTACACTTCTGACTGATCTTTTGAAGAAGGGACGAGATTGGAACTGGTCTAAAAAATGCCAAGTGGCCTTTGACGATTTGAAAGAGGCGATGATAAGTGACCCAGAACAAACTTGCTCTTCCAGATGTAATGAAGCCCTTTGAGGTACAAACGGATGCCCCAGATTTTTGTTTAGGGAGTCCTATTGCAGGAAGGTCACCCAGTCGCATATGAGAGTCGTAAACTGAGCGACCCAGAGACAAGATACACAGCACAAGAAAAGGATCTATTGGAAGTAATCCATTGCCTTAGGTTAGGGTCTGGAAACACTACTTATTGGGGTCCAAGTTTGTAGTGAAGACAGATAAGACTGCAGTGAGCCATTTTCTTACGCAGCCAAAGCTCCCCCGCGCGGTGGCAGGAATTCTTGGCGGAGTTCGACTTTAACTTTGAATATAAGACGGGTCAAACCAATCAAATAGCGGATGCTCTTAGCCGGAAAGCAGAACTAGCCGCTTTAAAATACCTTTCCCACACCTCCGCCAGCCAAGGGGCAACCTCAGTGCGGGAACATCTTAAGGAGAATTAGTCTAAAGATCCTACGGCTCAAGCCCTCCTGAATTTGATGCGAGAAGGGAAGACCCGTCAGTTCTGGGTGGAGGACGGACTTTTGATGACAAAAAGGAAAGGGGCACCGATTGTTTGTACCGAAGGTTGGAGATTTTAGGAAGGTACTCCTACGAGAATGTCATGACGGGCGGGTCATCCGGGCTGGGCTGGCAGAGGACTTTCGCCTTAGTAAAGCAAGGGTACTATTGGCCAGAAATAAAAGACGATGCAATAGAGTACACCAAAACTTGTCTAACTTTGCCAGCAAGATAAAGTTGAAAGGAAGAAGACCGCAGGGCTCTTGGAACCACTCCCAGTACCAAGTCGGCCTTGGGAGAGTTTCCCCTTAGATTGAATCTCAAGCCTTCCGAAGGTGGGGGACAACTGTTGTATTCTGGTGGTTGTGGATAGACTCTCAAAATATGCAACCTTTATCCCCACTCCAAAAAGCTGTTCCGCCAAAAAGACTGCTGGATTGTTCAAATACGTTGTTAAGTATTGGGGTGTGCCACAGAACATTGTCAGTGATCAGGACTCAAGATTCACAGGAACCTTCTGGGGTCTAAATGAAAGATCCCCTCTAGCTATCACCCACAAACTGATGGCCAAGACAGAGCAGTTTAATGTTCTCCTTGAAGAGTCTTTGCGACATTTCGTTAATGCCAACCGGGTGCAACTACTTGATGTAGCAAAATTATGTTTTCACTCCTAGAAGAGCTCTTCAACTAACAAAAGTCCCTTTGAGCTTGTTACAAGTCAACAACCATTGTTACCAAATACCGTTGACAAGTACGAAGGAAAGAGTCCCCAGGCCTTCAATTTCACCAAGGAGTGGAGGCAAAATGCAGACATTGCTCGAGCTTATCTTGAGAAAGCCTCAAAGCGCATGAAGAAGTGGGCAGACATGGGCCCCCAGAATTTAAGGTTGGCGACATGGTATTGGTGAAGCTATCTCCAGAATAACTCAGATTCCTCGGAAATCAAGACAAAAGACTCATCCGCAAGTATGAAGGGCCAGTTCCAGTCATAGAGTGGGCAAAGCTTCATACAAGATTGATCCACCAGATTGGTGGAAAGTCCACCCAGTGTTTCATGTCAGTTTTCTCAAGCCATATCATGCTGATCCAGAAGATGCAGAGCGCAATCGACCAGCCATCAACAGCAAGCGACAACCGAGCAAAGAAGCGGAAGAGAGACTAGCGGAGAGAGTCATCACAGTGTCACGGAGGCCACGCCGCGAGTTTCTAGTCAAGTGGAGGAATCCCGGAAACGAGGACGTCGACCATTTGAGTGGGGGAGAGTGTCATAGGCCAATTCTTTTACATGTAGTATAGTTGTGGGGAACATGGGAGTGGAAATATTGTACTTGACAAATGCATTTATTTTGTAATTTCAAGGGGTGTGACACCTCCAGCATCTTGATGTCTCCTTCTACCACAAGTTCGCATGCTCCTTATGCTCTTTAGGGGGGAGTGACTAGTTGGGCCCGTGAAAGTTGGTATCAGAGCTTCAAATCGATTGTGGGATATAAAAGCACCATGGCCAAAAGTGCCAAGATCGCTCGCATCGAAGCATTAGAGAAAGACCTTGAGGTGGCTTTGTCCGCAGCTCAAACTAAGCGCATTGAGACGCTCGAAGTAAAGATTTCTGAACTTGAGAATCATCTAGCGATACTCCCTAGTTCTTCGGATCGGCCAACAGAGCTTGAGGCCTCTCAAAGTGACGCTTTTGAATTTTTTACAGATAATGTAAAAGAGACCGTGAATACCTTGAAAAATTCTTTGCAGGAGCTCAATGCCAAGGTGAGTCTGTTGATGCGCAATGCCAACAATTTTATTTCGGACCTTCGATGCTTGAGACTGGACAGGTGAAATTGCCAGAACCCCGGGCCTATCTATGGGGGTAATATAGATGCCAAAGAGGTAGATGAGAACTTTCTCTTTGACATGGAACAAGACTGTCGGGTGGTCCGAACCGATTCAGAGGAGCACAAGGTTACCATAGCCACAATGTACTTCACTGGGGATGCCAAACTGTGGTGGCGATCGAAGGTTGAAGACATTCAAAACAATCGGTGCACCATTAGCACAAGAGCTCAAACGAGAGCAATTCCACCCCGAAAATGTGGAGTAGAGTATATAGCGCGTTGCAAGTTGAGAGAGTTGCAACAGACCGGTTCACGTTAAAAAGGAACTTTCTACCCTTTCGTTTCTTTTATTCCACTATATCCTTTCAGTCGAGTCACCACTACGCCCTTCTACTGAGAGGTGCACCCTTTTTTAGCGATATAGTGGATCGCTCATTCTCGCTTATCGAAGAACTCGCTTTCGAGTGAAGGCCCTCGTTATCGCGGGCTAGATTGAAGAAGAATCACCTGCACAAAATTAGAGTGGGTTTAGAACGTCGCGAGAGAGTTCGCTTCCTATCTACCCTTGGTCTTAAAGGGAGATAGTTGATCGAGAAAGCTCCGCCCAAAGGCGCCGAGTACATAGACGAGGCGGTCACCGGTAGGCTGTTACAAGGTAAGTGCCTATCCCTGTCTCTATCACGCCCTATTCTGAGCCTCTTCCCCCCTTCTCTGGGGCTTTTCCTTTCCTGGGATCTCGTTTTTTTGAGTGATTTCATCCCTTGGGTAAGAAAGTCGTCCTAAGACCTTGCAGTTCTAGTTGGAGAGGTAACCCGATGTAGTTCTATTCCTTCTCCCAGGCATTCCTAAGCACTGGCATTTGTTCTCGTTTCCCCTTTGAATATTGGTTGAACATTGGCTATTATTCAAACCTATTTCTTTCTGGGCAAGCTTTTCACTTTTCAGTCAGCAGTATCGAATCTTTTAAGCCAAAGGAAAGGGAAATCCCATATTAGAAACTCTTAAGCTAGCCAGTATCAATTTGAACATCTTTATTAAGAAAGCGCTTGCTGTCACTGCCAGATAAGAGATACATTTTTTTTTTTTTTATTTAATAATTCACTCTTGGGGAGGGCTATCTTTCCTTTGCATCTATTGGGATAAGTGTCTTATTACGCAAGAAAGCTATTTCCAGTTTTCTTCTATCCCGTGTGGGATAAAACTGAATCGAGTGTGAGTTCCTTTTTTTGGGGGTCTGTACGCTTTTCTGACCTTAAGCATATAAAATAGATTAGAGGATTGGATCTATAGTGCCTAAAGCTAGTGATAGCGGATTAGAGAATTCATTTCTTTCTAGTCATAAGTCCTCCCATTTATACTCTTAATAGGATTACCTGGAATGCGGAGCTACCAAACAAGCCAACGAGCGAGTTCGAGTGCTTCTGCCTCTGCTTGCGAGCCTGTCCTAAGATAATAACTTATCCCCGAAAGATAGAGTTCCCTGCCAGAGCTATTGGGAGTTCTCTTGTGAGTTCCCCGCCATCCCGACCTGTGCCTGTCCCTTTTTCAAGTGAAGTTCTAGTCCTTCGCCTTTTGGGCCAGTAACAAAGTCTCTTGAACTTCCTTAATTTCTGGAAAGGAATGGGGGAGCAAGCTATTAAGTTAGATGACTTAATCCAGTACCAGTAAGTAAGGAAGCCCCTTTGAAAGCATTATTCATTATCTGAGTGAATCCCGTCTTGTGACAAGTTTAAAAGAAGGACTATTGAAAGCGGGGATAGCGGATTATCTTCTCGGGAAAGCTAGCAAGCCATCTACTTTCTTTCTCTTTCCTTCACCCCTCAAGTAGTAAGGCTTTCCATCCACCCTGCCGGTCCTAATCAAATAAAAGATCTTATCCGGCTAGCCATTGGTCGCTTTATCAAATCTTCTCCAATTAGAGAGTCACTTCGTCCCTTTTGGAGTGGAGAGAGGAGTACCGGAAGCCCATTAAGTGTAATTTCTTCTCTTGAGACTTCTGTTACAAAAGTGCATTTGCTTCTGCCCGGGAGGGCTATATCTATCTTCTCTTTTCTTTTCTTTAGGAATTGCTTCTCTTTTTAGGTAAGGAATAGCCTTAGTCCCCTCGAGTCTCTGGGATTGGCATGTAATAGAAGGATTCGGATACTCGAAACAACTCGGCACTCGCATCGGTAAAATAACGTCTAATAGATAGACCTGGAAATCGATGCTTTCTGGCTCCTCACTTCCGGTCGGTGAGCCTCCCCTTTTTTGTTTTCTTTGATTCACAAGCTGGAATTGAACCAGCATCTCCGGTTGCTTTCCCGGCGCACTTCCCTTTATTTATTGTTATTGTGAAAGCCAGTTCCTCGTGATAGTACATGTGGGATTTGGTTATCGAGGTACAAGAAAGATGATTGTGGGAACGAGTCAAAGGTTCGCTACTAGGATCAAAGGATTCAATCCAGCCCCGGGCTACCCTGTTTACCGGATCCTTAGAGGTCTGCCCGTCCGGCGTCGGTACCTCGCATTTTTTAATTAGGGCAGCACCCACGTTTTTCTGCATATTCACTACAGAGGTGTGAACTACTTTGGACTTGGACATGCCAGAGATCCTTACTCCCACTTGATTTTGAATGTCGGTGGGACCCCCTTCTTCTTGCCACGACCCCTGAAGGATGGACTCATGGAAGGTGCCTCGTCAGGTGTTGTAACGGGTGGTCTCGAGCAAGCACTCGATCCTAAAGTCTCCCCGGAGAAGAGCTTCAGTCAGCTTTGACGGAAATCAACTCCGCCTTCCGGGAACTACTTCCCCACCGACCTCTAAGGATCCGGTAAACAGGGTAGCCCCTGCTTGGGGCTGGATTGAATCCTTTTATCGGTCAGGAGAGGGGCCAAAGTAAGACAGTGAAAGAGAAAGCACTTCACGTAAAGAGCAGAACTTCTTTCACGTACTGAAAGGCAGGCCTTTTTCATGGTGATTTTTCTTTTTTGATTTCTTTGGAGAAGGGGAATGGTGAGGCGGGCCCCATCCACCAGATTACTTTAACTTTACAGACTGGAATGAATCCCAGGCACAGGAACTGGCTAAAAAAAGGGCTCTTATCGCATCTTATTGACTCAAGATTGGCTCGCTCTTTCCGCTCGCTGGTTTCACTGCGTAAACGTCCTATCCCTCTCTCTGGTCTAGCTTAGTCAACTTCCTCTGACCAGCTGATGACGTCAACTTAGTCGTCTCCAGTTTGTCGAGCTTATTAAGCTGCCTCTGACTCGCCGATCCGGTCGGTGATGTCACTTTTTGCCAGGGATGTGGGCACAGGCAGGTGATCTTGACTTTCTTTAGCAGCTTCAGCGGAGTTCGAATCTGCACTTCTAGCTTTCGAGGCTAAGCCACCACTACTTAAGTTTTTAAACGTTTTTCAACTAAGAGTTCTACGCCCGGCTCCCCCCTCTGTGTGAAGTCCGTTTTGTTTAGCTTTCTCCGCGTAGATCGGAGCTCACTCCTTTTGGTCCGGGTATCTGCCCTCTGATTCGGTGGAGTAACTGCCCGCCCTGTATCTGGTGGTGCCTGTCTGGCTGGCTTCGGCTTGCTGAACGTTGTTATTATTCTTTTTAGGGTCTGGTGGTCTTGCTGCAGTCAGCGCTCGCCTCATTCAATCCCCACCTCTCTGTATTGCTAGCACAGAAGGCTCTCTCTGTTCTTACTACCTACGGGATAAAGCCAAGCCATGGCCTCCAGGGTTGGTTGTCTTACTCGAGGTTCTGCCCGCTCCATCGATATCTTTCTTACTACTTTCCTTGCCTTGGCAAAGTCTACCTGTACGTTACGATTTCAAGCCTTTCCGAACGCCCGTTAGAACTGAACTTTGAAACCGGTAGCTTTGATGCCCGACGCTTCGTCATGCCAACCTTGAGCCCCTTTATTTAGCCCTGTACTGTGGTGAAACCGGAACTTATGGCTGAGTGTTTTTAGCCGCTTTTGACTCGGAAAAGCTGTTAGCCTTTTATGCCCTAGCCTTCCCTAGCCTTGAAAACGATTATGCTTTCGTAATTAGTTCCAGCTTAGCTTCGTCATGCCCACCGGAAGGAACGCCTTCACTCACGCCAACCTCTGCTTAAGCAGCCTACCTTGAACCAGCGAAAGTTAAAATCACATTTCTTTGCCTGAGAGAGAAGAGCGTCAGCCCGCACGGTCCCTGTGAGCAGCGGATTGCTTCCGCGTTGAGCCCTTGGCACTGACCTTTGAGACATCGTTCCCGTAGCACCTTATACCTGACCTTGGAATGTCACTCTGCCTCACAAAGATCGTCTCTCTGGCACTTCCGCTTCCGGGGTTGGGTCAAAGCTATCGGTCGATCTCGTGGCGAGCCTTCCCCACCTACCTTACCTGGACCACCGTTAGCCCACCAACTTCCTTTGCAACCTGAACGCCCAACAACTTCCACTTCCACTGGGACTTGACCACCAACAGGCACTGGCTCACCTCACTACGCTCCGAAAGCTTCACCGTACTTTTCAGTTCAGCACGCCACTACTAGTTATTAAACCCCTTTGGGCATGGTCGGGGTACCTTTATCTCTCGTTATCAATTGAATCAGTCAAGAATACAATCAAGCGTTTATCGCCTTTGATCGCTCCCGGCTCGCTTTCGGGGCGAGCCTGCACTCTCGCTTCTCACTCGCCTACGAAAGAAAGCAAAAATACTAGACTCGACTTTTACACCTGCGCTTCCTCACCTGCCTCTCCACTCGTGCCTACTTTCACCAACCGTCCCCTACTCCATCCCTCTGCTTGGCTCTAGCCTTGTCCGGACCTCCACCTCTCTGAGTTCTCGCCCCCTGAGTTGCGTTCTTTGTCTCGTCCATCTGAGGCCGACGGCTAGGAAAGCATACCCTGATTGGATCGACCGAGTTCATCAGTTTCCAAAGGGGTATAAGGTGCCTGAGTTTGTTCTCTTTTCCGGTGAGGAGAAGAAGTCGACTATTGAGCATATAGCTCGGTTCTCGGTCCAGTGCGGGGAAGCTAGGTCCAAGGACTACCTCAAGTTGAGGCTCTTTGCCAACTCTCTTACTAAATCGGCCTTCCCCTGGTATATGAACATCCCTCCAAACTCTATTAACAGTTGGTACGATCTGGAAAGCAAGTTCCATGAGCAATTCTATAGGACAGACCCAGACATTCAAGTTGCCAATTTGGCAAGATTGACTCAGCTCCAACGGTCGAATCGCGAGGTTTAGGAAGCTTTACCCAGACTAAGGGGTACGTGACTCTTACGCACTACGGGTTAGTGACTCGTTAACACTCCCCGTTCCGTGGGCTCAAGAACTCGATGCTGATGAAACTCCTGCTTTTTGCGACTCGGTTCCTATTACAGACAGGTGGCAGCTTCCCATGCAAAGCTTAATCGTTAAGTTTTGTCAATAACCGTTTTTACGCCTGGGTGGAAAGTCTAGAGCCGCTTTAGGTGGTAACCATACGGGCACCGCCTCTTGACCTCTCGTGTAAAGTATATTACACTCGTTTTACCCCACTCTCGCTTCTACGCTCCTAACGCCTAGTTGTGTAAGCCAACAAGTGAGTTTTGCTTACGTGACACAAGACAGATTGAAAGCAAAGGTAAAGCCGTCCAGTGATCAAGTAAAGGTTACGAAGTGATTAAATTGAACGTACGAGCGAAACGAAATACTTTTTTATATCAATATAGATATAAATGGAGCGAGAATCGGGAGTTGATATTGAGAAACGGAAGAAAGGCCGTGGATCCCTGATAGCCTAGTTGCTTCGAGCCTAACCCCTTGCTTGCAACAGAAACAATACCCGGAGAAAAGTTTCTACGCCTGTAAAGCCATTGCCCCTACGCCAAGCCCCGAAATAAAGAAGGAGGTTAGCCATCACGGGGAAGTGCAGTAAGTTATCTAGGATATGATAGATAAAAATGGAAGGAGCGACCCTTGGACCTATAACCTTACCTTTTTGGGGCTCACTCCTTTCCTACTCGCTTGATCTTGATGACCAAGGACTAGAAACGAAAAGCTAACTTCCAACCCTTGGAAAAACCTGATTCAAGACTTGCTGTACTCACTTTGATGTATTTTATAATATAAATTATAACTAGCTTAAGGCTTGCTAGAACTCGTAACACAGCTTATAAAGAATACAAGATAAGATCTCAAGTAAGAGTAAGAGACTTAGTCTAAGAAAGGAAAGTCATTTCGTGAAATGGGATTCGTAGCCAGCAAGCAATAGCATCCTGTTGTTATAGAAGAAATGAAATTGCATAAAAGAAATAAGGACCTCGCTCGAAAGCGAAACGAAATGGGGGACACTATCGGGTATGCCTGACAGAGAGAATTGCTTGCAACGCAACTACAAGCCCAGATGCACGAATGAAAAGAATAAACGAGCTTTTAGCTCGAGAAGGCATCTTTTGATCGTTGAACTTTCACGCTCATATAGCGAGAAACTATTCCAATTTCTAAAAATAGCTCAGTAAATGAATGGTCGAGCAAGTGGCTGATGACAAGAATACATACCGGCGCGATTTCGATCCAGTGTTTGTGCCAGCCCACTAACCCCAGGAGGGGGTACACCAAAGACAAAGACAATCCAACCAAAGAACAAGGGCACGCCTTCGCGGCTTTATCTGCCGTTACACGAGTACTTATTCATATTCGAGGAAGGCATGCCACACTAGGAACAGTTTGTGGATAAGAAGTATTGTCAACTAGAGGGAAAGCTCTATCAACTCCTTATCCCACTCATGACACTCTTGACCTGGAAAATCCCCCTTGGAATACCTTATAAGCTGGGGGGGCAATCGGTTTGATTATCAGCTGCTCCCCGCCCATCAGCGAATGGGAGCCCTGCGAGCTGCGAGTGGAGAAAACGAGCCATCCTCCCCCACCTTAGGCAAGCTTGCAATGAACCGAAAGGTGAGAGGCAAGGAAAGGCAAACAAGAAAAAAGGCAGCTTTCGGCGGACACAAGCCCTCGGGACTTGACACTTTGACACCGGGAAGCTTGCCCCTTGAGACTGGGTCCTTCGTTTGGAACTGCCCTTTTCCTTTCCACTTTGAAATTCCTCGTTGCTTTCCCCTTTGACCTGTGGGTTCAGGTGGAATGATTCATTCAATAGAGTTGGGCGGGATTTGAGGCTTTCTCGCGTTATTCAATTGACACATCTCTTGGTACAGGTTCTCTATCCAATTCTATCCCCGAAGTATCTTTCTCCCGCCAGGCCCCGCCCTGGGCAACCCCGGTCTATAAAACAACTCGACCGAAAAAGCCCCCAAAAGTCGTTTAAGATCCTCTCCAATTATTCTTTGGGGCGCCCCCCTCAGATAAATAAATGGAACGATTTCTCTATTCCAGGGGCAGGCGCCTTTGGTGCTATGCCGGTCGAAAACACACCATTGATGAACCAGTTGGAAAGGTTCGAGTGGTAGCACGCACTTTCGGATGAAACTATCCAATCCATCGATAAGGTGCTCTCTGTCAAAGCTGGACTTTATCCATTCCGGGGAAGCTACCTACCGATGGGACCTTGAATCAGACATTACCAATGTCCGAATTACATGGTCGAGAGTTCTATGGTTGTGCCGATACGTCTGCGGCAACAGACCTTATGGTTTCCGGTCCATTTCCGTATAGGAATATAGTTAGCCCTTGTATTGGTATTTCCCGAACCAAGTGACTCATCTACCGAATCAACGGCATAATCATCAGAACCGACTGCTGCTTCATTGACGGAATGAACTGGTGCCTATAAAGGTATAGGCACATCCTGGTGCTGGCTGTAGCCGTGGGAGGTGGGGGTGACTTTCAAGCAATAATATAGGCACAGTTGGAAAGCGATGCGCTCAAGCCTTTATGGATAAATAGGTAGTACAGAAACTCTTCTTTGCGGTGAGCGGTACGTCTAAGTTCCGGGAGTCGCAGATCCATTTTTCTTCCGGTAGTGGAAGGCGAGATGTAGGCCTATCGAAAGTGAAGCTAAAAAAATACAATCTGATTTTCGTTATTAAAGCGGTATCCTAAAAGTACTTTCAAGGAAGGAAGCCCTTTAATGAAAACCGGACCTGAAGAGACGTAGGCCGAGACTAGAGTCCGATCCGAACCTTCACTTTCACCTGAAACCTCGATGTTTAGTGAAGAACAACCAACATGCGAATGCGAGTTTGAAGGTTTCTTTTGCTTGCGATCAATCTAGTGAGCTCTTTCAAGCCCATAGTAGGGCTTTAGGTTCAGACTGAAATCTTTTTCTTTTCGGGCGTTAGTCGAGGGAGGAGAGCGAAGCGAACAAAAGAGGAGGAGGGCGCTAGGCTAAACAGGGTGTCAAGAGCTTGATAGTCGAATAGGTAGAGAAAAATTCGACTCGTGATTTTCAATCAATCAAGGAATGGTTCCAGGATCCTGGTAAACAGGAATGGAGCTTTCGAAGGCAGGCGTAGATCCATTACGCACCGACTCTCACATGGTGGCAGCGTATGGGGTTTTGTATCGCGGAACAAGCTACTTCTATCGGTCTAGTCCGATAGAAAGACGTGGGCTAGTTTGTCGAGAGAGGCGTTCGTATTCGACGTGAGTCGGTGGATTCGCCCAACCTATACAAGGGGGCATAGAAAGTTCTAGAACGAATCCGGTGGGTTGGGATTCTTCATTGGTCTTCAAATTTCATCGCCGCATGAACGAGACCCCGGATTAAATATAGCGTCCGGTCGTGATTCAGTTGTCAAGATCGAGACACACGTCGTAGTTTCTCCAACCTGACGGGGAATTATACTCAAGGCAGGCGCTCAGTAGGCCATTCTCAAAGCAGACCCACGGGTGTAGCATGGTCGTCAGCTCATCCCTAACTATAGATAGAGCAGTCGCCAAATCCAATCCACATGAGAGATGAGGAACCGTTAGGACGAGGGAGAGAATCGGGCGAAGGAAAGGATTAATTCCGAAATGCAGTAGTGTTTAGAAAGTTTCCCTCAAATGGATATAGTCCAATGACTAAGCAAGAGCTGACGATTGAACTAGCAATAGCAAGCAAGTAAAGTATTCAATAACCCTAGGAATGGAAAGTGAGGATTGAACTAGCAGGGTTCTATCAATGAAATCAGAATCAATCTGGAATTGTCTAGCTTAGCTATAAAGTGCAATCAATCCAAGAGCAATCCCTGCGCCTTAGTAATGATTGACTGAGAGTAACTAATAAACCTACTCACTCGAAAGGAGCCTTGTCAACTGACTATTAAACCCTCCATTCACAAGCAGTTCTCCAAGACTTCTGCCTTTCCTTGCTTCTTAACTACTCCAGTCTCTCTTAGCCCAGTCCTGAAACGCTAACTAGAGTTCTAGGAAATAAATTAAATTCAGCCTTACGTTAGCGATGAAGCTAGCTTTGAGCTTAGATGGAAGGAACAAGGAATACAAACGAAGAGTAAAGGGAGAGGTGAAGAAAGGCCTGTAGGCGAAGGGGAAGTTATTGCTAACGATGGTATTCATATCGCTGAGTTGGAACACGAAGCAAGCTTTTGGATTAAGTGAAGGCGTGAGGTATCGAACACAAGCTAAGGGTTAGTAAAGTGGCTCAGGTATAGAAAGTTACCTACTACAAAGAGTACCATAGCAATGAAGAGATAGAGATCGTCTATGGATAAGGTTGAGCTAAGCGAGGTATACTTTAAATACTCTGGATGATCCTATGCTTAATACATTCTCCAATTCAAGTGAGATGCCGAAGGCAAAGTACTTTAAGAAGGGAAGAGCTTGGCCTAGAATGAGCAAGGGATAGAGATGATGGTATGAATGCTTTCATCAACAGAAGTTTCATCCTCGGATTCCTACCTACCCACCTCAGACTTATTCATCATCGTTCTGGTACAGGCCGGCCTAATGCTTTTCCCTCTCCTATCAAGGAATAGGCATAAGTGACTTGCTCAAAGTAGAATGTCATATGAGAAGATGTTTTCAGAATCCTCCCGTTGATGCATTGCTTAGCTAATTGAGTCTCTGTTTTCATCGCTGCTCTGGTTGAATGGAAGGGAGGTAGGCCTTATTTAGGAGTGTACCGATGTTAACGATGGTGGTGATGGTGACCAACAAAGGCATGCTTTCTTCCTCCAATCGATAGCCTAATCTTGGCTTAAATAAGATTCCAAAATCAAATGAGAGAAGAGCCATAGTAAGTGGTCAGCATAGAATGAGCCTTCTTTCTTCCTACCTTTAGCATTACCATTCTCTCATCGATTACTGCAA